TAAAAGTTTTAATTTTTAGTTATTTTTAATAGGTTTGAGTGATTTGTAATGTTTAAAGATATCAAGTGACTAAAATTTAGCTTTAATTGGAAACTCTAAATGGAAATAAAGTCTAAAAATTTTTGTACTAGAAATTTAATTTAAATTAAATTCCATCAATATCTTTCTTCTTTTTTTTTTTTTTTCCGTATAAGTATTTATATTATATATAATAAAGTTAAAAATGGTAGATCTATATATATATAATAGTAATTAACATATATAATAACTTTTCCGTGTAAAAGGTATTATTCGATTTATAGATCAATAGAATTAATTAATATATCATTACCGACTGACATATTTAAAGTTTTAATATATGAGCTTTTTAGAAAAAAAGAAAGAAGGAATTAAATAACTTTATCAGAATTATTAAATTATTATTTTACATTATTATTCAATGAATTAATATATAATTAAAATATTATATTAATTATTTATTTTCCTATTTATATATATATATATTATTAAATATATAATCCTATCCATTATTAATAAATTAAATATTTATTGAAAAAAAAAAAAAAAAAAATAATAATAATAATAATAATTTAGATATTTTAATAGTAATAATTATAAATTATTATTAAAAAATTAAATGATTATTTAGTTTGTATTATTATTTATATTAAACATTAATAATTATTATTATCTGTTTTAAAATTGGTTATTATATAGTTTATAATTCATATAATATTTTCTTTAATGTATAAAGAAATAATTAAAATGAGGGGGTTAACCATTCAATGGAATTGTTGGGGAAATTTCATTTTAGGTCTTATTTTAATTTGTCAATAATTTTCACAATTTTTAAATGGGGATTGAGTACGAATAGATCTTATGATTTTTATTGTAGTTTTATATTTATTTTACGATGAATAATAGTTTTGTATAAAAACTGGGGCTTGTTTACATTATAAAGGGGTTTTGAACTGTAACACTTAAAAAAATTTTTAGATACTTATAGGTCGGGGATGCATGTATTGGAGCTAAGAGCCCAATTCATTGACCTTAAAAGTGCAGTGTTCTAAAAAATGCAAAAAAAATTCCTTTAGGAATTTAGTTCATTCTTTGCAAAATTACTAATTTGTATTTAGGGGATCGTAATTAGTAAAATTGGAATTGGCGGATTTAGCCCATCGCTGTCTCGTTGGGGAAAAATGAGATAGGAATTGGGTACAAAAATTTTACGTTTTTCTAAAATGTTGTTAAAAGTACAATGTAATTTTAAAACAGTGTTTGAATTTTCATTTAGATAATTTTGTAAAATTTAAAATGGGGGGTTTTGGATTTCTTTAATAAGGGTATTCATCTAGATCTTTGTTGATCTGAAAAAAACTTAATAAGCCTTCAAGCTAAGGTCTTGATTGGTCGGTATTTTCTATAAGGGGTTAAATTTAATGAGTGAGGAAGGATTCTAAATTTTGATCTTGAGTTTAAAATTGATCTATTTAGTTGTTTGTATCTCATGGTACAATAATGACACTAAATAAAATCTTTCTTAGGAAAGATGATTACTTTTTATTATTATCATCATTGATTTAAGTTTATAAAAAGATAAAATTCAATTAATTTTATTTTTTACTTTAAAAGTTTTATTCTAGCTAAAAATTTTGGTTTATCTTTATTGTACATGTAAATTTTAGTATGCTATTGTCTTGATTTTAATAGTCAATGGGTTTTTATTCGCAGTACTTGGTTTTAAATATTTATTAATATAAGATTTAGTAATAGATAATAACTTTGACCAAACTTGTGCCAGCAGTTGCGGTTAGACAAGTAAAGTATTTAAAATTTTTCGGTAAGTAGTTAAGATGTTTAATGTAAAGGATAAAATTAAGGTATTTAGGTGAAATTAAAACTTTAAAGATTTCTTTTAATTTATTATTTGAGGCTGACGAAATTTTTATTTAGACTAGGATTAGATACCCTATTATTTTAAACGTAAAATTTTTGTACCCGGTTATTATTAGTTATGATCTTGAAAACAAAAGATTTTGGCGGTATTTTAGTCTTTTCAGAGGAACCTGTCCTGTAATTGATAGTCCACGTTGAGTTCTGCTTTTTTTATAAGTTTGTATATCGTTGTAGTCGAGTGTTTTATAAGAATTTAAATGCTCAAAATTTTTTATTAGAAAAAAAATCAAATCAAGATGCAGCTGATAAAAAAGAAGAGATGGGTTACAATAAATTTATTTAAGACAGTATGAGAAGATAATTCTTTTTATTAAGGTGGATTTGATGGTAATTTTAATTATTTAATTAAAGTGATTTAGCTCTAAAATATGTACATATCGCCCGTCGCTTTCACTTAAAGTGAAATAAGTCGTAACATAGTAGGCTTACTGGAAAGTGTGTCTGGAAAGGACAAATTGGAGCTTGATTAGAAAGCATTTTATTTACATTAAAAAGTTATCGTGCAATTCGATTTAGTTTGAGTTAAATAATTTATTATTTTTATATTAATAAAAATAATTTAGGTTAGAGTATTGTTTAGAATAAATTTGTTTAATTATAGATTACTAGTATAGTCATAGAATGTTGAAATAAATTGAAAATTTAAACTTAAAGAAGAAATATTAATTTTTTGTACCTTTTGTATCAGGGTTTACTAAAATGATATTAATTATTTAATTTTCCCGAATTAAAAAGAGTTAGGAAGTTATGAATTTTATTGTTGAAAAAATATTTAAAATATCTTTCTGGTAGTGAAATGCTATTCGTTTTTTAATATATCTGGTTTTCTAAGAAAATTATTTAATTTTATTACTTTATTCATTAATTTAAATATTTAATTTAATGTTAATTGTATTAAATATCTAAGGGGATAAGCTTTTAGATAAATTTTTAAAAATTTTTTTTTATTGATCTGAAATGTAGAATTAGAAGTATTTATCATTAGGAGTGTGTTGTAGCTCATTTTTTAATAATTTTATTTATATAGTTTTTAATTATTTATTAGAATTTTTTTATTAATTTTATTTATTAAGTAATAATGGTAGAATTAGTATATTTTTAAGTAAAATATATTGAGAATGTAAGGTAGTTGTAAGGAACTCGGCAAATTTTCTTTCCGCCTGTTTATTAAAAACATCGCTTTTTGATTATAATTTAAGGTCTCACCTGCCCAATGAGGATTTTAATGGCCGCGATATTTTGATCGTGCGAAGGTAGCATAATCATTAGTTTTTTTATTGAAAGCTGGAATGAATGGTAGGACGAGAAAGAATCTGTCTCATTATTATTTATTTAGAATTTTATTTTTAAGTCAAAAAGCTTAAATTTTGTTTAAAGACGAGAAGACCCTATAGAGTTTTATATATTTAATTTGATTGTATTGAGGTATTGACTTTATTTTCACTTTACAATATATTTGGTTGGGGTGACAAAAAAATTAAGCAAACTTTTTTTTCTTTTTAATACTTATTGGTAGATAAATGATCCACAAATTGTGATTAAAAGATTAAATTACCTTAGGGATAACAGCGTAATTCTTTTTTAGAGTTCTTATCGAAAAAAGAGATTGCGACCTCGATGTTGGATTAAAGTTTAATTTTGGTGTAGAAGCTAGAATATTTAGTCTGTTCGACTATTAAAACTTTACATGATCTGAGTTTAGACCGGTGTGAGCCAGGTCGGTTTCTATCTTAAATAGAAGTAAATATTTTAGTACGAAAGGACCAAATATTTAATAAATTATTTAGTTATTGAATATCATTAGTTTTCTTGGCAGATTAGTGCTATAGATTTAGAATCTATTTATGTAAAATTTTTTACAGATAACACTTGTTTTTGAAAGATTTAATTATAGTTTTGTTAAGAATGATTTTGCTTATTATTTGTGTTTTAGTAGGTGTTGCTTTCTTGACTCTTTTAGAGCGTAAGGTTTTAGGTTACATCCAAATTCGTAAAGGTCCTAATAAGGTTGGATTACTTGGTATTCCTCAACCCTTTAGAGATGCTATTAAATTATTTACTAAGGAGCAGGTTTATCCTTCCATATCTAATTATTATATTTACTATCTTGCTCCTGTTGTTAATTTATTTTTAGCTCTTATTTTATGGATATGTATTCCTTTCTTTAGAGGATTTTTGAATTTTAGTTTTGGGATTCTCTTCTTTCTTTGTTGTTCAAGGTTAAGAGTTTATACAATTATGATAGCTGGTTGGTCTTCTAATTCTAATTATTCATTATTAGGAGGTCTTCGTTCCGTGGCTCAAACTATTTCTTATGAGGTTAGGTTGGCTTTAATTTTAATATCATTTCTTATTCTTATTTCTGGTCTTAATATATTAGATTTTGTTAAGTATCAAAATTATTTATGGATAATTTTTATAGGGTTTCCTTTAGCTTTTATTTGATTTGTTTCCAGTTTAGCGGAGACAAATCGAACTCCATTTGATTTTGCTGAGGGTGAGTCAGAATTAGTTTCTGGTTTTAATGTTGAATATAGAGCAGGAGGATTTGCTCTAATTTTTTTGGCTGAGTATGCTAACATTTTATTTATGAGTATATTATTTTCTTTAATTTTTTTGGGAGGTGATTTTATGTCTTGGTTGTTTTTTTTCAAGTTGACTTTTCTTTCGTTTTCTTTCATTTGGGTTCGAGGTACTCTTCCTCGTTATCGTTACGACAAATTAATGTATTTGGCATGGAAAAGATTTCTTCCGATTTCTTTAAATTTTCTTATATTTTATATTGGGTTAAAAATAATTATTCTTACTGTTCTTTTATAGTAATTAATAAATTTTAGTAGATTGGTTATAAGTTAATAGAAGATTAGACTTCTTTATTATATTTTCAAAATATATACTTATTTCAAGTTCATTAACTAGTTTTTGAAAATTAAGTAATCTCATAGTCTTGCTACAATAGGATTAATGATGAAGTATAAAAAGTATATTGTGGTTAGAATTTGTCCTGTAATAATATATGGATCTTCAACGGGTCGTGCTCCAATTCAAGTTAATATGATAACAATGGTTACGAAGATTCAAAATAAGATTTTATTTAAGGGATAAAATTGTAAAGATTGTATTTTCTTCTTATTAATAAAAGGTATAAGGAATAGGATAGCAATTGATATTACTAAGGCTACCACTCCTCCCAATTTATTAGGGATTGAACGGAGGATTGCGTATGCAAATAGAAAATATCATTCAGGCTGAATGTGGACAGGGGTTACTAAAGGGTTAGCTGGTGTAAAATTTTCTGGATCTCCGAGAAGGTTTGGTCTGGCTAACGTTAAAATTACTAAAACGGTAGTTATAATTAAAAATCCTAATAAATCCTTTAAAGTATAATAAGGGTGGAATGGGATTTTATCAATATTTCTGTTAATTCCTAAGGGGTTGTTAGATCCTGTTTGGTGAAGAAATAATAAGTGGATAATAACGAATGCTGCAATGACAAACGGGAGAAGAAAGTGAAGAGTGAAAAATCGAGTTAAGGTTGCGTTATCTAGAGCAAATCCTCCCCATAATCATTGTACAATATCATTTCCTAGGTAAGGAATAGCTGAAAGTAGATTGGTAATAACTGTGGCACCTCAAAATGATATTTGTCCTCAAGGTAATACATACCCTAAGAAAGCTGTTGCTATGGTAAGGAAAAGAATGACAACACCTACTGATCATGTTATGTGATAGTTATAAGATCCATAATAAATTCCTCGTCCTACATGTAAATAAAGACAAACAAAAAAGAATGAAGCTCCATTTGCATGGAGGGTTCGAATTAATCATCCATAGTTTACATCTCGACAAATATGGACTACACTGGAAAACGCTAGGTCTACATTAGGCGTATAATGTATAGCTAAAAATAGTCCCGTTACGATTTGAATTCCTAGACAGAGTCCTAAAAGTGAGCCAAAATTTCATCAAGTTGAGATATTTGATGGTGTTGGTAAATCAATAAGTGAAGAGTTGATAATTTTAAATAGAGGGTGGGTTTTTCGTATTGGTTTGAACATTAGAATTTTTGTCGTAAAGCTCCATATGAAAGATCTGTGATTTTTACAATTGCAATTAAAGTTACGAATAAGTAAGTGATAATTATATATAGAACAACATTTGAAGGAAAATTAATGAATTTACTAAGAGACAGGTTTCAAATTTTGTAAGTTCTTTGGATGTCTAATCTATTAAAATTTTGATGGATGTAAAGTTTGTCCATTCAAATATATACTGTTAAAGTTAGAATGGTTATTAATATAACTATGATAACTAAAGTATTAGAATTTTCGAATTTTTCATTTGATGCAATTCTTGTCATATAGATAAAAAGAACTAATATTCCCCCTACTATAATTAGGAATAGAATATATGAGTACCAGAAATTATAATTAAAGAATCCTGTGACTGAAGCAATTAGTGTGGATTGTAATAATAATAATAATCCTATAGATAGAGGGTGTTTAGTAGCAAGAAATACTATTGATAGAGTTAAAGATATTATGAATATAAGTAGAATACAGAGAATAGTTTATTAAAAATTTAAATTTTGGAGATTTAAGATAGGAGTTAATCTTTTCTCTGAAGTTTTAAAAGATTACCTTATTTTCGGTTTACAAGACCAATATTTTATTTAAATTATTAAAACTAATGTTAATTAATGAGTTAATTTTTCCTTCAATTATATTTTTTTCAGGGGCAGTTGTTTTTTGCTCTAAACGTAAGCATTTGCTTTTAATATTATTGAGATTGGAGTTTATTGTTCTTTCGTTATATTTTCTAATTATGATTTATTTAAAAATTTATAGATATGAGTTTTTTTTTAGAATGGTTTTTTTAACTATGAGAGTATGTGAAAGGGCTTTAGGGTTGGCGATTCTTGTTTCCATGGTTCGTACTCATGGTAGAGATTATTTTCAAAGTTTTAATGTTTTATGATAAAATATATTATGATAATAATTTTTATGATTCCTTTGTCTTTTATGAGAAAAAGTTTTTGGTTAAATCAATTGATTTATTTTATTTTAACTTTTCTATTTTTGTTTAGGCTTAGCTATAATTTTATATATTTAAATATTACCTATTTTTGAGGTTGTGATTTACTTTCTTATATAATAGTTTTGTTAAGTTTTTGAATTTGCTCATTAATGATTCTAGCTAGAGAAAAGATCTTTAAGTTGGATTTTTTTTCTAATTTATTTCTTTTTGTTATGTTGGTATTAATGTTTTCATTATTTTGTGCTTTTTCTTCTATAAATTTATTTATCTTTTATTTGTTTTTTGAAGTTAGTTTGATTCCTACTTTGATTTTGATTATGGGTTGAGGTTATCAACCTGAACGTATCCAAGCTGGGGTTTATTTATTATTTTATACTTTATTTGCTTCTTTGCCTATAATATTGGCTATTTTTTATTTGTATTATTATTTTAAAAGATTGGATTTCTTTTTTTTTATAGGAGATTTAGATAGAATTTTTCTTTATTTGTGTATTAATTTTGTTTTTTTAATTAAAATACCAATATACTTTGTCCATCTTTGACTTCCTAAGGCTCACGTTGAAGCACCAGTTTCCGGATCAATAATTTTGGCTGGTATTATACTGAAGCTTGGTGGTTACGGTCTTCTTCGTATAATAAGATTATTTTCTACTGTTGGGTTAAAAATTAATTTTGTATTCATTACGGTTAGTTTAGTTGGTGGATTTATTGTTTCATTAATTTGTTTACGTCAGCTAGATATTAAGGCTTTAATTGCTTATTCCTCAGTTGCCCATATAGGTCTAGTTTTATCAGGAATTATGACTTTAAATTACTGAGGGTTTTGTGGGTCTTTTGCAATAATAATTGCTCATGGGTTATGTTCATCTGGTCTTTTTTGTTTAGCAAACATTTCATATGAACGTTTGTCTAGCCGAAATTTTTATTTAAATAAGGGATTTTTAAGGTTAATACCTAGAATATCATTGTGGTGGTTTTTACTCAGATCTTCTAATATGGCGGCTCCTCCTTCCTTGAATTTATTAGGTGAAATTATATTAATTAATAGGCTGGTGAGTTGGAGAGTTTGAACAATAGTTTTTTTATCATTAATTTCTTTTTTTAGAGCTGCTTATTCTCTCTACTTATATTCTTATACTCAACATGGGATGATTTACTCTGGTCTTTACTCTTTTTCTTCTGGTTATGCACGGGAGTACTTACTTTTATTTCTTCATTGGTTTCCTTTAAATATTTTGATTTTAAAGGGGGAGTTAATGACTTTATTTATTTATTTAGGTAGTTTAATTAAAATTTTGGATTGTGGATTCAAAGATATAAAAAATTTATTCTAGATAATTCCTTCAATTTGTTTTATTTATTTTGTTTTGTTCTTGTTTTTTAGAATTACTTTATTTATATTAAGTTTAAATTTTATAGTTTCTGAGTATAATCTAATGATTGAATTGGAAATGTTTACTATTAATTCTAATACGGTTTGTATATCAATTTTATTTGATTGAATATCATTACTTTTCATGAGTTTTGTTTTGTTTATTTCTTCTATAGTAATTTTTTATAGAGAAGAGTACATAAGAGGTGACTTAAACATTAATCGATTTATTATTTTAGTTTCTATATTTGTTTTATCTATAATGTTGTTAATTATTAGACCTAATTTAATTAGAATTCTTTTAGGGTGAGATGGTCTGGGTCTTGTTTCTTACTGTTTGGTTATTTATTATCAAAATGTGAAATCTTATAATGCGGGGATATTGACAGCTCTATCAAATCGAATTGGGGATGTAGCCTTACTTATATCAATTGCTTGAATATTAAATTATGGTAGTTGGAATTATATTTATTACTTGGATTTTATAAAAAGTGATCTTTGTATACAAGTGATTTCTGTATTAGTTGTCTTGGCTGCTTTAACCAAGAGAGCTCAAATTCCCTTTTCTTCTTGACTTCCAGCTGCTATAGCTGCTCCCACACCAGTTTCATCATTGGTCCATTCCTCAACATTGGTTACAGCTGGGGTTTATTTATTAATTCGTTTTAATTTTGTTTTAGGGGACCAAGTTCTAATAGTACTATTGTTTATTTCGAGAATAACTATATTTATAGCAGGATTGGGAGCTAATTATGAATTTGATCTTAAAAAAATTATTGCTTTGTCTACTTTAAGTCAGCTTGGTTTAATAATAAGAATTTTGGCTCTAGGTGATTATCATTTGGCTTATTTTCATCTTTTGACTCATGCTTTATTTAAGGCTTTATTGTTCATATGCGCTGGCTGTATAATTCATAATTTAAGAGACTGTCAAGATATTCGATTTATAGGTGGGTTAGTTATTCAAATACCTCTGACTTGTAGAATATTTACAATCGCTAATTTGGCTTTGTGTGGTTTACCTTTTTTAGCAGGATTTTATTCTAAGGATCTAATTCTTGAGGTTTTATCAATAGGTTATTTAAATATTTATATTTACTTGATTTTTTTTATTTCAACAGGTTTAACAGTATGTTATACATTTCGTTTACTGTATTATACTGTTTTTGGGTCTTTTAATTTTTCTCCTACTCATTCTTTGAATGATGAAGGTTATATTATACTGAAGGGCATAGTTGGACTTATTTTTGCAGTAATTTTTGGAGGTAGATTTCTTAATTGATTGATATTTCCTGTTCCCTATTTTATTTGTTTACCTTTATTTTTGAAGTTAATAACTTTATTTGTAATTATCTTGGGGGCTTGATTAGGCTTAGAACTAGCAAAATTTTCTTTGAATTATTCGTTAAGTTCACTTAATTCATTGAAAAGAAGATTGTTTTTTTCTTCCATATGAAATATAGTATTTATTTCTACTTTTGGTATTAATTACTATCCTTTACTTTTAGGTCAATTGAATTGTAAGTATATTGATCAAGGGTGGTCTGAGTATTTAGGAGGTCAAAATTTATATAATCGATTAAGGGTAGCTTCCTCACTTTCTCGGTTTTTAATAGGGAATAATTTAAAAATTTTTCTTTCTCTTGTTGTAATCTGAGTAGTATTTCTGTTTATTAATTTATTTTATTCAAATAGCTTATAAAGAGCATAATATTGAAGATATTAAGGTGATAGTTTTATCTTTGGATAATTTATAAGAAAAAATTTCTGACTTTACAATGAAAATGTAATGTTTTTCTAAACTATATAAACAGAAATATTAACGGAATTTCACCGCTATAGGTTAAAGTTAGAAGCTTTCCCTGGGTTTTTATATTTCTTTAATTGGAGATTAACTCATTGGTATCATTAACAGTGATATACCTCTATTTTGGTTTCAATTAAATAAGGATGAATTAACATCTAGGATTAGGTCGAAACTAATTACAAAATTTTTTGCTTCTTATTTAAGATAAATCAGATTTCTGATGTTTTTTAAGTGCAAATTAAATGTTATAAAACTGTTATCCTAACGGGTTCAATTTAGTGCTCCTTGGTTTCATTCATGATACAATCCTACTAGGAGGACTACAATGAAGAATAGGGCTACAAAAAAGTAGTTGGATAATCTAGCAATTTTTAAGGTTAAAGTTAGAGGAATTAAAAGAGTGATTTCTACATCAAAAATCAAGAATACTACGGCAATCAAGAAAAATTGTAAAGAGAATGGAAGTCGGGCCGAAGATTTAGGGTCAAATCCGCATTCAAATGGGGAGTTTTTTTCTCGGTCTGAGAATCTTTTTTTTGATAGGATTGATGCAATAATTATTATTCCCAGAGCCAAAATTAATAGAATAATTGCGATACTAATAATTATTATAATTATTTATACTATATCTTAGATCTTTTGATTGGAAGTCAAATATAATTTTTATACTACATAAATATCTACCTCATCAGTAAATTGAAATGTAAAGGAATAATCATACAACATCGACGAAATGTCAATATCAAGCTGCTGCTTCAAATCCAAAATGATGGATTGGAGAGAAATGATTAAGAGAATGCCGAATCAGGCACACTAAAAGGAAGGTTGATCCAATAATTACGTGTAATCCATGGAATCCTGTTGCTATGAAGAATGATGATCCGTATACAGCATCAGCAATTGTAAATGGAGCTTCATAATATTCATAAGCTTGAAGTATAGTAAAATAGATTCCTAGAATAACTGTTAGTGCCAGTCCTTGGATTCCTTGGGTGTAATTATTTTCTATAAGAGCGTGGTGTGCTCAGGTGACTGTAATTCCTGAAGTTAAAAGGATTAGTGTATTAAGTAAAGGGATTTGGATAGGGTTGAAAGGGATAATTCCTTTAGGTGGTCAAAGTATCCCAATTTCAATTCTTGGTGATAGTCTTCTATGAAAAAATCCTCAAAAAAATGAAATAAAGAAAAATACTTCAGATACGATGAATAGAATTATACCTCACCGTAGGCCTATAGTAACTTTAAAGGTGTGTAATCCTTGTAATGTTCCTTCCCGCACTACATCACGTCATCATTGATATATAATCAGGATGGTAATTGTAATTCCTAGGAGAAATAAGCTGTTATCAAATTTGTGGAATCATTTGATTAATCCAATTAATATAATTGTTGCTCTTAGCGCTCCGTATAAAGGTCAAGGTCTAACTTCAACTAAATGAAAGGGGTGATTCTTATGGGATCTCATTAGTTTACTTCTCTAGAGTAAAGAGTTCTAAGAACGGCAAATACGTAAGATTGAATGATTGAAACTGCTGATTCTAAAATTAATAAAGCTAATTGGGTGATAATTAGAAAATTTACTAAAATAATTGAAATTGATCTTCCAGTGTTACCAAGAAGAGTTATTAATAGGTGCCCAGCAATTATATTGGCTGCTAACCGTACTGCCAGAGTTCCTGGCCGAATAATGTTTCTAATTGTTTCAATACATACTATGAAAGGTATTAAAATTGGTGGGGTACCTTGGGGTACAAGATGGGCGAGTATATGAATTGTATTATTAATTCATCCATAAATTATAAATCTAATTCATAAAGGTAAGGCTAGAGTTAATGTTAGGGATAGGTGTCTAGTTCTTGTAAAGATGTAAGGGAATAGACCTAGAAAATTATTAAAAAGAATAATTGAGAATAAACTTACAAAAATTAAGGTTCTTCCATTTATTTTAGGAGTTCCTATTAAAATTTTAAATTCAGAATGTAAAGTAAAGATGATTTTGTTTCAAATAATTGTGTACCGGGAGGGAATGAATCAAAAAATTTGTGGAATTATAATTAATCCTAAAAAAGTTCTTAATCAATTTAAAGATAAGCTAAATCTAGTTGAAGGGTCAAATGTTGAAAATAAATTTGTTATCATTTTCAGTTGATATTGATTTTCCTTTTTTCTCTCTTTAATAAAGGGTTTGGATAAACTGTATTGAAAAAATTAAGAATAATGAATAGAATAAAAATGATTGAGAATAAAATAAACAGTGGTAATCAATTTATTGGTGATATTTGAGGAATTAAAAATTACTACGGGAAGTAATTTTGGCTTGACAAGCCAATGTTATTTTTTAACTAAATTTTTCATTAGAAGTAGGCGCTAATTTACTATAATATGGTTTAAGAGACCAGAGCTGGCTTTCAGCTTTCTAATGACTTTGTATTTATGATTCATTTGATGAATGCTGGAGCTCTAATTCTTTCAAGAACAATTGGTATGAAACTATGATTTGCTCCACAAATTTCAGAACATTGTCCGTAGAAGATTCCTGATCGATTGATTAGGAATCCTATTTGATTTAGTCGTCCCGGTGTTGCATCAATTTTCACTCCTAGGGCTGGAATTGTTCAGGAGTGGATGACATCAGCGGCTGTAACAAGTAGGCGGATTTGGGAATTGAAAGGTAAAGCTATTCGATTATCAACATCTAGTAGACGGAAATTGAAATTTTTTCTTAATTCATTATTGATTATATAAGAGTCAAATTCAAAATTTACAAAGTCGGAATATTCATATGATCAATATCATTGATGACCAATTGACTTTACTGAAACTAAAGGATTATTAATTTCATCCACTAAATATAAGAGTTGGAGGGATGGTAGGGCAATGAACACTAAAGTTACTGCTGGCAAAATTGTTCAGATTATTTCAATTGTTTGTCCTTCAAGAAGGAATCGATTAGTATAATCATTAACAAATAAACTTGATAGTAGATATCCTACTAGTGCTGTAATAATAATTAAAATGGATAATGTGTGGTCGTGGAAAAATGTTAGTTGCTCTATTAATGGGGTAGCTCTATCTAAAGTCAAAGTTTGAGCTCAGGTTGCTATTTCTAAAAAAAGTTTAAACTTTATATATGGGGTTTAAGTCCATTGCACTAATCTGCCATATTAGAACTTAGAGATGATTGGCAATTCGGAATATCTGTGTTCGGCTGGGGGTATTAATTGTAGTCATTCCACAGAGGTGGAAATATTTAGTGGAGTCAATCTTTTCCGGAGAGATGTCATTCTTTCTCAGATAATGTAAATAAGGAATATTGTTCCTAGGAATGAGATTAATGATCCTAGGGATGAGACAATATTTCAGCATAAGTATGCATCAGGGTAATCTGAATAACGTCGTGGTATTCCTCTAAGTCCTAGGAAATGTTGAGGAAAGAATGTTAAATTCACTCCAATAAATATAACAATAAATTGAATTTTAAGAAGTTTATTATTTAATGTTAATCCGGTGAATAACGGGTATCATTGGATAAATCCCCCCATGATAGCAAATACTGCTCCTATTGATAATACATAATGGAAGTGTGCTACTACATAGTAAGTGTCATGAAGGATAATATCAATTGAAGAGTTAGCTAAAACAACTCCGGTTAAACCTCCTATAGTGAAAAGAAAGACAAACCCTAAAGCTCAAAGTATGGCAGGCGAATAATTAATTTGTGTTCCATGTAATGTGGCTAATCAACTGAAAATTTTAATTCCTGTAGGGACGGCAATAATTATAGTTGCTGAGGTAAAATACGCCCGAGTATCAACGTCTATTCCTACTGTAAATATATGATGAGCTCATACAATGAATCCTAATAGCCCAATTGCTAATATAGCGTAAATTATACCTAGGGCACCAAATGTTTCCTTTTTTCCACTTTCTTGTCTAATGATATGTGAAATTATTCCAAATCCAGGAAGAATCAGAATATAAACTTCAGGGTGTCCGAAAAATCAAAATAGATGTTGGTAAAGGATAGGGTCTCCCCCTCCTGCTGGGTCAAAGAATGATGTATTTAAATTTCGATCCGTTAGTAATATAGTGATAGCTCCCGCTAGAACTGGTAGGGATAATAATAGAAGAAGGGCGGTAATTGCTACTGATCAGACAAATAGAGGTATTCGGTCAAATGATATTCCCGTTGATCGTATATTAATTACTGTGGTGATAAAATTTACTGCTCCTAGAATTGATGAAACTCCCGCTAAATGTAATCTGAAAATTGCTAAATCTACTGAAGCTCCTCTATGAGCGACATTGGCTGCTAGAGGGGGGTAAACAGTCCATCCGGTGCCAGCTCCATTTTCGACAATTCTTCTTATTAATAAGAGAGTTAGTGAGGGTGGTAAAAGTCAAAATCTTATGTTATTTATACGAGGGAATGCTATATCCGGAGCTCCTAACATTAAGGGTACTAATCAGTTACCGAATCCCCCTATCATGATAGGCATGACTATGAAGAAGATTATAATGAAGGCGTGTGCGGTAACGATTACATTGTAGATTTGGTCATCACCAATTAATGCTCCTGGGTTTCCAAGTTCTGCACGGATAAGAAGTCTAAGACCTGTTCCCACTATTCCTGATCAGGCTCCGAAAATAAAGTATAAAGTACCAATATCCTTATGATTTGTTGAAAATAACCACTTGTTCGTTGAAGTGGCTGAGAATAGGCGATAAACTGTAAATTTATTCATGGGGTTACCCCTTCAACAAGTCTTGTATTCAATGATGATTTTAAATTGCAAGTTTAAAGGTGGAATGATCCCCAAGGCTTAAAGGGAATCTTTATTTACAGCTTTGAAGACTGTTAGTTTAACTTAACTTAAATCCTTAAAGTCAGTTAAATATTAGAGTGCAGTAAATTAGTGCTGTAATTATAATGAAGTTGAATACTAAGATTTGGGTGTTTAGGGTTTTCAATTGTATGAAATCAGTGGTTATTTGGGTAGTATTAAGGAGGATTGATCTGAATGTTAATCGCATATAAAAATACAGTGTAATTAAGGTCATTACAATTATAATAAATGATAAGGTTAATTGGTTATTTTGAACCATGTTTTGAATTGTAAGTCACTTGGGCAGGAATCCTAGGAAAGGGGGTAGTCCACCCAAGGAGAAGAAATTTAATATGAAGAACAGTTTTAAGGTGTTGTTATATCTTATTAGTGTGAAAAGTTGTTTAATGTAAAATGTATTAAAATATTTGAATACTAAAATAATGTTTGCGTTGATAAGAGCATAGATTGAAAAATAATAGGTTCAAATTGATTGGATAAAGATTATTGAGGCAATTATTCATCCAATATGGTTAATTGAGGAGTAAGCCAAAATTTTACGAAGACTAGTCTGGTTCAATCCAATAACTCCTCTTACTATTATACAAAAAATAATAATAATTCTAAGGAAAGTGATTAATTTCGCGTTGTATATTAACAGGACTATAGGGGCAATTTTTTGTCATGTTAATAATGTTAGCGAATTAAGTCACCTTAATCCTTCCATAACTTCGGGGAATCAGAAATGGAAAGGTGCTGCTCCTATTTTGGTGAGAAGTGTTGAGTTTATAATTATAATCAATGTGGGGTCATTGATAACATTATTTATCAAATTGGATTGGGATATAAGAATGATAATTGAGAATAAAAGAATGGCTGAGGCTAGGGCTTGAGTAATGAAATATTTGAGTGAGGCTTCGGATGAAAACAGGTTTTTATTATTATTTATCAAGGGGATTATTGATAATAAATTAATTTCTAAACCTATTCATATACCTAACCACGAATTAGAACTAATCGCTATTAATGTCCCTAGGGCGAGGGTTATTATGAATATAATTTTATATAAGTTAAAAATTAAAAAGAAAAGGGTTATAACCTTTATAGACGGGGTATGAACCCGTAAGCTTGATTAGCTTATCTTTTTTACATTTTAGTATAAGATGTACGGAGGTTTTTGAGACTTCAAGAGATGGTTTGATTCTATCAAATGTAATGGAGGTAGTATTACTACATGATTTATTCTATCAAAATAACCCTTTATTCAGGCACTTCATT